TCATACCCACCAATTTATTATTACAATTAGTTATTGTGGGGGACCCACTAAGGTCCTTGTTCACTGGAAATGGAAGGTCAAAATGATTAAATGAAATGATTCAGATTCATCGCGCCTATCGAAGAATTTCGATGTTTGAATCGAGGGTTCTTAAAATAAGACTTATCTGATCTTATAAATTGTTAGAATTTMTTTTTTTAGTTAATAAATCCTGAATGTTTATGGGACAGTATTCAAATTAAAGATCTCATCGAAAACTTACAGCAGCTTGCCAAACAAGGGCTAAGAGAAAAAAGAGCACAGGTATGACTGGCATAAAATCTATGATTGGATTGAAAAAAGCGTAAGCCTCGGGTAATTTAGCAAAGAAAAAACTACTCGAATGAAGGGCAGAATTAAGACAGATACTGATCAAACTAAAGATATTAAGCATAACAAAACATTTCATTCTTGAGGATAAATTGTATTTTGATTGAGTTATCGATATAAGGGAAAAATTAAGAAAGTGAAAAAAAAAAATCCTGCTTTTTTTGACGCACCCAATCAAAAATCCTTACATTCTCACACGAAAATAGAAGGAACCATACTTTCATACAATATCTTAATTGAATTCTATATAATGATCAACAAATTCAATTTAATTTTACAACTACACGTGTCAAATCCTAGCAACAATCTAATGGATTGCATTCATAGTGGGGTGGGAATTGACGAACGACCAATACCGATATTAGTGTTTATTAGCGTTGCATAAAAATAAAAATGGGGCGTAGCCAAGTGGTAAGGCAGCGGGTTTTGGTCCCGCCATTCGGAGGTTCGAATCCTTCCGTCCCAGAGCATCCCGGTTTTATCATAATATAGTTAAAGAATGTTCTTAATAATTTTCTAAATCTTCTATTTGTGATTGAGGTAAGATGGGAACGGGGATGAATGTATAATATAATTCAAAAAAAGAATGGGCTCTTTCGCGTATGCATGTCTGGCTCATAGTCATATTGAAGTTACTTAGATAAACCTTACGTCCTATATTTATTTAGATTTAATTTGTTTTATTTCACTTTGCTGCATTCTTAATCGAAATGTGAAAGAAAAACCTCTATAATTCCCCAACTTCCTTATGTTACTTTATATATTTCTTATTTAAAAATAGGGTGAATTCCCTCTTGATCCCGAATTCTAAAATGTTTCATTCAGAAAATAGGGGGTTAACAAAATAGAATCCTGAGACTTCTCCAGATAAATATCCACCCGTACCTTATAGAATAAAATATAGATTACATTACTATGTTCCGATTGGGCCAATGACTATTCATGATTCCATATTGAATCAATTCCATACCGGTTCCAATTGAGAGGAATGTTATGGTAAAACTTCGTTTAAAACGATGTGGTAGAAAGCAACGTGCGACTTGAAGGACATGATCGGTTGTGGATTTTTGTATCCATCATTTTTATATAAGGTGCTTTTTACTCGACATAATTTGTTCTGTTCTACTATAACTCCTATTTAGTTTTAGTTCTGTTGTAAGTAAATAGTACACAGTGGAGCTCGAGAAGAAATGATTGATTCATTTCTCAGAGGCAAGGATCTAGGGTTAGTGTCAATCAATAAGTTGTTTCAACTTCGTAAGTATATCTTTGATATAGAAATTGAAAGGATCCAATTCCTATAAAAGTGACTTTTGGATTAAAAATTTTTATTGGAATTGAGAAAAACTATTTTGATCAAAAGTGTATCACATGGGAATCAATCGTTCGTATGATTCTTCGATAGAAAGAAATAAAAAAAAAGGTATGTTGCTGCCTTTTTGAAACGATTAAGGATCACCGAAGTAATGTCTAAACCCAATGATTCAAAACAAAGATAAAGGATCTCGTAACAAGAAAACGCCCTTTCAATTGTCTCAACAATTCAATTGGAGCCAAATCAAATTAAAGAATCAAAAAATTTGATTAGAAACGAGACAAAAAGAGGTTTAGAGACAGCTCAATAAACGAAATGCCAAGGCTCTAAGGAGTTTCCTTTTAACTCTTTGAGAATTATCCAACTTGAGTTATAAGTACGAATGATTTTTGGGGAAAAGCGGGAAGGAAGAAGAATAAACGAATCAAATCATAGTCTAATTTATTTGATTTGAGGATTTTAGAGATCTATTTGTCACTCTATTCTATCACTCTATAATAAAAAATAAAAAGAGACATAAATTCTAAATCTATAGAAATTCATTCTTTATAGAGCCGTACGAGGATAAAACCTCCTATACGTTTCTAAGGGGGGCATTGTTCATCTACATCTATCCCAATGAGCTATCTATCGAATCGTTGCAATTGATGTTCGATCTCGAAGAGAAGGAAGGGATCTTCGGAAAGTGGGTTTTTACGATCCGATAAAGAGTCAAACTTATTTAAACGTTCCCGCTATTCTATATTTCCTTGAAAAAGGCGCTCAACCTACAGGAACCGTTCATGATATTTCAAAGAAGGCAGAGATTTTTAAGTAACCTCGCGTTAATTTAATTAAAAATTAAACGAAATAAAAGTATTAAAGTATTGAAATAGAAAAAAAAAAAAAAAATAATTAACGACAAAAAGATTTTCTATGTGATATGGGAGGGATAGAAAAAAGATCGAGTGAGTAGATGAACTAAGAGGATCCCTAAAATTATAGGATTCTCCTCAATCCGGTGGTTGAAACTCCACAAAAAAAGAAAAAAAAGCCTGCTTATTGTACCTTGACGGATATTGAATAAACTCACGATTTTCTTCTTATCCTTAGTTATTTCTTTTATCCACTATTCACCCAAACTTTTTATTATCTATGTAGTGCCAATCCAACACAAGTCTTTTTTTTTTTTTCTTGACGTTCATATTGACAATAGTGTATGGAATAAATATAATTCCATCGTGGATAAATAGATCTATTTATCTCCGACCCCCAAAAAAAAGTTTTATTTTTTCTTTTACTTATAGAAATCTAAAATTTTTCTTTTTTTTTTTCTTGTGTTTCTAGTTTAATGTTTTGATGGGGTCGCGCAATCCAATCTCGTTATTTTGATTCCGATCGTATCTACACACCAAAATTACATTAATTCGGGTTGCTAACTCAACGGTAGAGTACTCGGCTTTTAAGTGCGGCTAGAATCTTTTACACATTTGGATGAAGGAACGAATTCGTCCATACCGTTGGTAGAGTTTGTAAGACCACGACTGATCCTGAAAGGGAACGAATGGAAAAAACAGCATGTCGTATCAATGAAGAACTCTAAGAGTACTTCCTCCTTACCGGATCAGTACAAAATTTTTTTAATTCTTAGATCGGTACAAAAATAGAAATTACTAGTGGGTCGAGTAAATAAATGGATAGAGCCATAGGGCTCCAATTATAGGGAAACAAAAAGCAACGAGCTTCTGTTCTTAAATTCGAATGATTTCCCGGTCTAATTAGACGTTAAAAATGTATTAGTACCTGATGTGGAAAAAGGTTCTCCCATAACCATACTAAGTGGATTCTCTATTTTTTTTATGAATCCTAATTATTAACTATATCCCTCTTCTAGAGTGGAGGCGAATGTGTAGAGGAAACGGTATATTGATAAACAGAATTGATTCTAAAGTCAAAAGAGCGATCGGGTTGCAAAAATAAAGGGTTTCTAACAATTTCCATATCCTAATAACAAACACAAAGCAATTGGATGGAAAAAGGGAGAATCCGTTGATTAGCTTATCTGTCTCCAGGGTTTTTATTTTTTTTTTACTATATACCTTGTTTTGACTGTATCGCACTATGTATCATTTGATATGATAGCCCAAGAAATCCCCTGCCCTTGGTTAAAATCTATTTTAAAATGGAAGAGTTACAAGGATATTTAGCAATAGATAGATCTCGACAACAAGACTTCCTATATCCACTTCTATTTCAGGAGTATATTTATGCACTTGCTCATGATCATGGTTTAAATGGATCGATTCTTTATGATTCTATCGATAATTTAGGTTATGACAATAAATTCAGTTCACTGATTGTGAAACGTTTAATTACTCGAATGTATCAACAGAAGCCTTTGGTTATTTTTGATAATGATTCTCAACAACATAAATTTGTGGATCATAAGAATCATTTTTATTCTCAAATGATATCAGAGGGCTGTGCAATCATTGTGGAAATTCCATTTTCACTGCAATTAATATCTTCCCTAGAAGGGAAAAAAGAAATAGCAAAATCTAAAAATTTACGATCAATTCATTCAGCATTTCCCTTTTTAGAGGATAAATTATCGCATTTAAATCATGTCTTAGATATACTAATACCCCACCCCATCCATCTGGAACTTTTGATTCAACCCCTTCGCTGTTGGATACAAGATATCCCCGCTTTGCATTTATTGCGATTCTTTCTTTACGAGTTTCAGAATTGGAATAATCTTATTACTCAAAAACAGAAATATATTTCTGTTTTTTCAAACGAGAGTCGAAGATTATTCTTGTTCCTATATAATTTTCATGTATATGAATGCGAATCGATATTCCCCTTTCTCCGTAAACAATCTGCTCATTTACGATCAACATCTTCTAGCGCCTTTCTTGAGAGAACACATTTTTTTGGAAAAATAGAACATTTTTTGGTAGTTTTTCGTAATGATTTTCACACCATCCTCTGGGTTTTCAAGGACCCTTTCATACATTATGTCAGATATCAAGGAAAAGCTATTCTGGCTTTAAAGGGAACTCCTCTTCTGATGAATAAATGGAAGTATTACCTTATAAATCTCTGGCAATATAATTTCGACTTGTGGTCTCAACCAGATAGGATTCATATAAACCAATTATACAACCATTCCCTCGATTTTTTGGGCCATCTTTCAAGTGTACGACTAAAGCCTTCTGTGGTTAGGAGTCAAATGTTAGAAAATTCATTTATTATAGATATTGCTATAAAAAAGTTTGATACTATAGTCCCAATAATTACTTTGATTGGATCATTGGCTAACTCGAAATTTTGT